ATCAGAATCAGACAAATCGGCCCAAACTGGCTTACTAATAGGATTCCCCGATACGTTACAAAATTTCGCTTTTGACAATGCTCCAATCATAGGAATAATTGGAACTATAGTTTCGAATTTTTTAGTAACAGTATCTACTAAAAAAGAATTCTCTAGCATTTGACTCTTTACCGCTGAAGGATTTATTGGTACACTTGAAAGATAACCCAGAAAATAGAAAGAAAAATTTGAGAATTGGTTTATGTGGATCCTACAGGGTTGAGACCAGAAGTGAAAATTACATTGCCAAAAATTGACAAAGTAAGATTTCCATTTCTTCATCAGAAGATGAGTCCCTTTTGAAGCCAGAATTGATTTTCCTTGATATCTAACATAATGCATGAAAGGATCCTTGAACAACCATAGGGTTTTCTGAAAATCATTACAACAAAGTACTACGAGATGTTGTTCTATTTTTTCATAGAAATGTGCTCGCTCAAGAAAGGTTCCAGAAGATGTTGATCGTAAATAAGAGGATTGTTTACGGAGAAAAACTAATATGGATTCGCATTCAACTACATAAGAATTATATAGGAACAAAAATAGCCTTGGATTCTCTTTTGAAAAACCATAATAGTTAGATTTCTTTGGAGTAATGAGATTATTCCAATTATGATATTCATGAAAAAAGAATCGTAATAAATGTAAAGAGGGAACATCTTGTATCCAGTATTGTAGAATTTGAACCAAGATTTCTAGATGTACGGGGTAGGGTATTAGTATATCTGATACGCACTTTAAATGTGATAATTTGTCCTCAAAAAATGGAAATATTGAATGAATAGATCGTAAATTCTGAGATTTTGGTATTTCTTTTTTTTCTTCGAGGGAGGATACTAATCGCAACGAGAAAGGAATTTCCACAATGACAGCAAAACCCTCTGATATCATTTGAGAATAAAAATTCTTGTTATGCCCAACGAATCCATTTTTGTTAGAATCATTAACAGAATTGATCAAATAATTCTGTTGGTACATTCGAGTAATTAAACGTTTCACAAGTAATGAGCTAAATTTTTTGTCATAACCTGAAATTTCCGCGGGTTCATAAAAAAGGGATCCATTTACATTTAAACCATGATCATGAGCAAGTGCGTAAATATACTCTTGAAAGAGAAGCGGATATAGGAAGTGTTGTTGTTTCGATCTACTTTTTTCTAAATATCCTTTTAATTCTTCCATTTTTAATTATACTTGAACCAGAGACAGGAAGCATTTCTTGGATCAGCAAATGATACATAGTGCGATATGGCCAGAACTAATATGTATATAAGGTATGTATACAGTAAGAAAAAGTTACCCTGAAAACAGAGAGTCCAATCCCCAGATCTTCTTCCTATCTTTCCAGATTCAAAAAGGTTAAAAATCCTTTATTTTTGCAACCCAATCGCTCTTTTGATTTTGGAATCAATTTTCTTTATCAGAATGCTCTTTCTTTTACACATCCATCTCCACTCTACCCTATCTATAATGGAGAATAGTTAGGATTCATTAAAAAAAGTAATTGATGATCCACTCACAGGAGAACCCTCTCCCGTATCGGGCACTAATCTATTTTTAACGTCTAATTAGATTAGATCGGGTAACCATTCAAATTAAGAACATAAGCTCGTCGCTTTTTCTTTGCCTAGAATTGGAGCCATAAAACTCTATCCATTTATTCACTCGACCAAACGGTAAATGTGAATTCATTTTGTCCCCTTCCTAAAATCAAAGGGTTTTTGTACCGATCCAGTAAGGATGATCTATTCCTAGAGTTCTACATTACTAATTAAATTAATAATTAATATAATACGACATGCTATTTTTTCCATTCATTACCTTTCAGGATCAGTCGTGGTCTTATAGACTCTACCAAAAGTCTGGACGAATTCGTTGCTTCATCCAAATGTGTAAAAGATCATAGCCGCACTTAAAAGCCGAGTACTCTACCGTTGAGTTAGCAACCCAAATACCAAATAAATATATCAAATAAATAATATGTGAATATAATATGTGAAGAATAGATATGATCGAAATAAAAATACAAATATATTTGAATTTTAAAATAAATGGATTGCACGATCCCACCAAAAAAAAATATTGTATTGAAATTTAATTAGCAACAAATTTGAAAAGAAAAAATCTACTACGATTCGATTAATTAAAGTTTTATTTTAATTAAAGAAAACCGGGGCAGATCCGATTAAAATACAACAGATTTGCAGATAAATATTTTATTTCATTTTTTTTATCAATTCAAAAATTTTTTCATTTCATTCATTAATAATTGAAGTAAAAAACCAAAATAACCAATATAAATATGGGTGGGGATAAACGGATCCATTTATTTACGATCGAATTATATTTGTTCAATACACCATTGTCAATATGAATTTAATGTTGAAAAAAAAAAAATCAAATTAATTGAATAAATCAAATAAAGACTTGTGTTGGATTGGCACGACATAAAATAAATAAGAAATGTGAAGAAAAAAATAAGGAAGAAGTGGAGAAAATCTCGGGTTTATTCAATGAATAGAAGTACAATAAGCAAGATTAACTCGTTTTTGTTGGTAAATTTTCAAAGCAAGAAAAGGTGCGTGTGAATAGAAAAAGAAAAGGGCAAATCTTGAGTAAAAAATTATACAAAGCTATATACTACTATATACTAGATACTAGGCACTACCCTTTTGTATTTCAAAAATCTTTTGATTAATTCAAATAATTAATTCAAAGTTCTTTAGACAATTAATTCCGCTTTCTTAAAAATATCATGAACAGTTCTTGTGGGTTGAGCTCCCTTTTCAAGAAAATATAGAATAGCCGGAACGTTTGAATAAGTTCGATTCTTTATCGGATCATAAAAACCCACTCTCCTAAGATCTCTTCCTTCTCTTCGGGATCGAACATCAATTGCAACGATTCGATAGATGGCTCATTGGGATAGATAAGCAAAGCCCCCCCCCAGAAACGTATAGGAGGTTTTCTCCTCGTACGGCTCAAGCAAGAAAGAATGATTCTAAAATGATTGATTCAATTTGATAAAATTGAAATTTATTTTTCTGAAAATTAATTTATAAATTAATTTATAATTAATTTATTAATTCTAATTTAGAATATATATTCTAATTATATTAATTATATACTAATTATATACTAATATATAAATTCTAATTATATATATAATTATATTAAAATATTCAATATTCTAATTAATAAAAATATTCTAATTTAAATTAATAATCTAATTTAATAATTTAAATATTAAATTAAAATAAATTAAAATTAAATATAATGAAATATTAAATATATAATTAATTAAATATATAATTAAATATATATTATTTATATATATAAATATATATAAAATATATATAATAATATATATATAAAATATAAAATAAAATTATATAAACAAAAAAAAAATATCAATAGTTATATCATAATATAGTGATAATCATAATGGTCATAATGGTATAGTGGCAAACTGATCCATAAAAAAATCATGAATTAGACTATGATTGGAATTGTTTTATTTTTCCATAAAGAAAAAATGAAACTTCATTCATTTGGACTCATAACTCAAGTTGGGTAGCTCTGAAAGAATTCGAATAGAAATCCTTAGAATTTATTGAGTCGTCTGTAACCTTTTTTGTTTGTCTCATCTCAAATCTATTTGAATTTGAATTTTATTCCTTATTCTAATTCCTTTCCTTATTTTGATTCAATTGTTGAGACAGTTGAAAATAGTGTTTCCTTGTTCCGGAATCCTTAATCTTTGCTTTGTCGAATCGTTGGGTTTAGACATTACTTCGGTGATTTTACTCCTTTCAAAAGGGCAGCAACATACCCTTTCTTTCTATGGAAAAATTATACGAACGATGGATTCCCTTGTAATACACTTTTGATCAAAATAGTTTTCCCAATTCCAACAAGTTTGACTTTTTGATTTCAAATTGTTAGAATTTGAATCTTTCGATTTCTAAATTGAAGACATATTTACAAAGTTGGTCCAGCTTATTGATTGGCATTAACCCTGGATTCTTTCCCTCGATATGATAAATGAATCATTACTTTCTACTCGAGCTTCACCGTGTACTATTTACTTATTACTTACAACACTTACAACCCAACAAAATGGAATTCCTAGTGGAACAGAACAAACCATGTCGAGCCAAGAGCATCCTCATTTCTATAGAGAATTCTATAGAGAATGGTGGATGTAAGAATCCACATAAGTGATCACGTCCTTCAAGTCGCACGTTGCTTTCTACCACATCGTTTCAAACGAAGTTTTACCATAACATTCCTCTAATTTCGAACCGGGATGGAATTGATTCAATATGGAATCATGAATAGTCATTGGCTCAATCGGTACATTATACATTAATACATACTTTTTTTCTATTTCCCTTTTATTTATGCTTTTATTTATGGATAAAAAAGTCTTTATCCTAAGAAATCTCAACAAGAAAAGAATCAAAAATTACCCCCCTATTTTAACCTACGAAGGAAACCCATTTATATTTTTTACAAAAAAAAGAGGAAATCACTGTTGGTTAAGACCTATTTATATCTTCAACAAATTGTTTGGAACGACCAGTCATGAAAAAAAAAAGAATAAATCAGAACCAGAAGAGTATGATCTTTCCATATTCATCCATCAAATACAATGAACATTTGTTCCCAAGGGTATGGGTAATTATGTATTTTAATTAAAGAATGACAAATTTTTGCACTTACACTTAATCAAAAAGACTTTGTTCACTAAAGACTTTGTTCACTACGGAAATAGAACACAAACAATACATAATACATATGGGCATAGAACGCGGTCATTTTTTGCAAATTTTGCTTTACTTTACGTTTTTTCATCAATCCCATTTTTTATTTTTTAAGTAAATTGAATAGAATATAGTATAGGAATTCCCCCCCCCCGAGTCGCTACATTAACTTACAATTTTTTTATTCATTTGAACCGGATACAAAAGTAAATGTAAATGGGTCAACAAATGTTTGATATTCATATTTGAATTTTACTCCACCTCAGTTTCATTTTTAGGGACTTTAATTTAAAACCAGTGATAGAATTATCTCCAAAAACCTCTATTCTTTTGTTTAGTCTCTACATGGACTGTAGAATACCCTATTCACTTACTTTAGGCTTTAATAAATGGAGAGATTTTTCGCATTTTGATTATGAAGAATTGATCTGGGACGGAAGGATTCGAACCTTCGAATAACGGGACCAAAACCCGCTGCCTTACCGCTTGGCCACGCCCCATTTAGATTTCTATTTGACACTAATAAACATTATTCCCCTTTTTGGACATTCGTCAATTCCAGACAATATGACAATAAAAATAAATAAAATACATATAGGATATCTTAAATAAAATACATATAGGATATCTTGTTATTCTTGCTGGTATTCGATACATATAGATATGGAATAAAAAATTCATTGATGATTGCATATAATTTAATTAAGATATTGTATGAAAGTGTAATTCCTTGTATTCTCATTTGAAAATGTGAGGATTTTGGATTTTGGGGGGAAGTTCAAATCAAAGAAAAAGAAGGCTTTTTTACCTACCTTCTTTCTTAATTTTCCCGTATATCAATAATTCAATAAAAACTAAATTATCTACAAAAACAAATGTTCGTTTGTTATGCTTAATATCTTTTTTAGTTTAATCTGTATCTGTCTTGATTCTGCCCTTTCTTCAAGCAGTTTTTTCTTCGGGAAATTGCCCGAAGCTTATGCTCTTTTCAATCCAATCGTAGACATTATGCCCGTCATACCTGTACTTTTCTTTCTCTTAGCCTTTGTTTGGCAAGCTGCTGTAAGTTTTCGATGAAGTTCGTAATACTATACTGAAAATATTCATGATTTATTCGGTAAAAAAAAATTTAACAATTATTGATAAGATCGTATGAGTCTTACATTACAAATCCTCTATTAAAAAATAGAAATTCTTGTATATTGGTAAGGGCAGCGATAAATTTTGATCAGTCTATTTTCCCTTTCGTCCGCCCTTCCGGTAAGCAAGGACTCTATTAGATTAGGTTTTTCCAAAATACCTAATTGTTACTAATTGTTAATATTACAATAACAATTTTGGTAACGAAAAAATCAGAATCTTAATCACAAATAAATTCATGAATTTTCAAATTCATTCTTTTTAGATTTAGAAAAAAAAACACTTAATTAAAATAAAAGAATTTGTTCTTTATTTTTTTCATATTTTTGTATCATGTCAAATCAAAATAGTACATGTGTTACAACAAAACTCAAATGGATAATCTATTCCCCTTTACCCCAAAAATGATCTTATCTTGGAGATTGTGTAATGCTTACTCTCAAACTCTTCGTTTATACAGTAGTGATATTCTTTGTTTCTCTCTTCATTTTTGGATTCTTATCTAATGATCCAGGACGTAATCCTGGGCGCGAGGAATAAAAGACTAAGAGGTTTTTATTTTATCATTTTTCCTTGCGTTTTCTGAATATTTTTTTGTGTATTCCATACACTTAACTATGATAAAATAAAACAAGGGATCGAGATTTTTCGAATTCAAAAGTATCAAGTGACCAGAGAAAGCGGAGAAAGAGGGATTCGAACCCTCGGTACGAATAACTCGTACAACGGATTAGCAATCCGCCGCTTTAGTCCACTCAGCCATCTCTCCTAATTTGGAATTGGGATTTTTTATGTTTATGTGACACTTAAAGTAACGATTGATTGATAAAAATCTGCCTTACCCTTTTTTTGATTTAAAAATAATATTACTTATTTATTAAATTAAACTTTTTTTTATTAAACTTTTTAAATTATTAAAATTATTAACTTATTATATTTTATATTAATATTTTAATTTATATTAATATTTTAATTTTATAATTAATATTTTATATTATTTTATATTATTTTATATTATATAATATTTATTATAATTTATAATATTATATGTAATTAACGTATTAAATATGAATTAAATATTATATGATTAAATATTATATGATAATTATTAATATATTATTAAATATTAACTTATTAAATAAAATATTAACATAACAAATATATAATAAATATTATACAACAAAAAAGTATATAACACATGAGTTGAATAAATTTATAAGATAAGTTAAATAAAATAATAGACTAAGGACTAAGGCCAATATTCCAATATTTAGGACTAATATTATTATTTATTTTATTATTATTAATTATAATATTTATTTATAATTATATATTATAATTTATAAAATATAAAAATATTTATTTATAATTATATATTATAATTTATAAGATATAAATTAATAAAATATATAAAATATATGTAAAGAAGGGTAAATAAGATATATGTAAATAAAAGATATATATATAAGATAAGTATATATAACATAAGGAATATATATATAAGATAATATATATATAAGATAAGGCTAAGTTATAAAATAAGTTATAAAATAAGGGTATAAATATAAAATAAGGGTAAATAAGATATCTATGAATTTAACTTAACCAACAATTCAATTTTGATAACGATAATAATTTAAAACGGATATTTCAAATAGAAAAATACCTTACTTTTTTTATACAAAATTTTTTATTTTATTTCCACGGCCTGGCTACTACCTAGCTAGGCCATTACTCCAATTGATCATTCATAAATCAATTTATTTATATTATTATATTTATATTATTATAAATATTATATTATAAATATTATATTTATTATATATATATATATAATAAATATATAATAAACTTTATTTTATATTTTTTATATTTTATATATAATTATATATATATATAATTATATAATAAAATAATTATATAATAAACTTTATATATATATTCTATTTTATATATATATTATTTATTATATATATATATTATTTATTATAAATATTATAAATTATAAATATTATAAATTAAATATTATAAATTTATAATTTATTATAATTATTAAATTTATTATAATTATTAAAATAAAATATAAGATTATTTATAATTTTTTAATATAATTTTTTAATTTTAATATTATATTAAATATTAAATGAATTGACTAGAATATTCAATTTAACTTAGCTTACTTAAGTTATATAACTTAACTTATTTATATTTACTTGTTTTTGTTTTGTTAAAGTAACAAAATTTGTTTGATCTGAAGACTTAAGAGCCATGATCAAAATTAATAGGATCTGACACTCAAAAAATTGGAAAATAAAGGTGGAGTTCCGGATTCTTGTAGAATTCCTTTTTATTTTATGTCCAACTTCAATAGCTCCTTCAAGTCAAAACTATTAGCAACGACTTACCATGAAACGAAAAGTATGACTCATTTTTTTATAGTTAAATAAGCTTTATTCATCTATTTGGGATTTTTTCAAGTCCCTTATCAAGACAGAATATGTGTCAAGATTCCAATTTTCATCATTCTGATACTATCTTTATAATGTCTCATTCTTTGTTCGACAAATAGTTCATTAATATACAATAATTAAATTGTAGCGGGTATAGTTTAGTGGTAAAAGTGTGATTCGTCCTATTAACAACTTAAATAGTTAAAGGGTCTTTCAGTTAATATTCCAAAAAGAAACTTTATTTCTTAAAAAGGTTAATCCTTTACCTCTTAATGTTACATTTGAGGAAAAATATAAATTCTCGTGATTTGTATCCAAAGGCCAGTCATTTTTTAATTGACTAAAAAACATTGGATCATATGGAATCGCGAAGCATAATTTTTTTTTTGAGTTGATTCAACTCTTCCAATTGAATGAGTATGAGTAAAGGGATCCATGGATGAAGATAAAATGTTTATTTCTAATCGTAACTAAATCTTCAATTTTTGTATTAAAAGGGGGATTGAAGCCAAACAGCTAGAAAATGGTGGCTTTGGTTTACTAGAGCCATCGACATATTGTTTCAGCTCGGTGGAAACAAAATTCTTTTTTTTCCTCAGGATTCCGCGAATCGAAATAAGGAACGAAGTAACTAGACGGATTTGGTAGAATTTTCCTCTTCTAGAAGGATCATCCATAAAGCGAGTAAGAAAAGCTGACATGGATGTTATGGATCTAATTTTTCAGATTTATGATGGCTCCCTTTTCATACAGCATAAATTTTTTATATTTTTTCTTCTTGTATGCCTTAGATCTGAGAACACATTGATCTTCCATAAAGGAGCCGAATGAAACAAAAATTTCATGTTCGGTTCTGAATTAGAGACGTTAAAAATGATCAACCAACGTCGACTATAACCCCTAGCCTTCCAAGCTAACGATGCGGGTTCGATTCCCGCTACCCGCTCTATATCACTTTTATACATCCATCATTGATTCAAATGTGCATTCTTATTTGCCAAAATCTTCCGCATGCAATCCAATTCTTGTTTTGTTTTTATCCGGATAAAAGAAAAAAAGAAAACAGGAATGAAAAACAAGCAGCGTCCATTGTCTAATGGATAGGACAGAGGTCTTCTAAACCTTTGGTATAGGTTCAAGTCCTATTGGACGCAATTTTTTTCCATCTATTTTTTTTTTAGATTGTTATGCCAAAGCCAAAAACTTATTTATTTGAATAAAAATTTGAATCAGAGACATTTCTCAATGATTACTCTTGTATTAAGAATAAGAGTAATAGAATAAGAGTCATAATTTTAGGTTTGCTCCTGAAGTAGAAACAATTTGATCTGTTCCTGAATAGCCTCCTTCAAAAGGGCTTCTGCTTCCTCGGTGAATGTCTTGGTGGAAGATATAATTTCTTGGAACTGAGGTTTATTCTTTTTTAAGTAGGCACGTAACTGAACGAGAAATTTCTTTACCTGTCCAATTTCTAACTGATCAAGATATCCATTTGCTCCGGTATAAATAGTAGCTATCTGCTCTTCCACCGCGAGAGGGGCCGATTGGGATTGTTTGAGCAACTCGCGTAATCGTTGGCCTCTTGCCAATTGATTCTGAGTAGCT